AAGAAAATTTAAACGTGTAGTAATTTTTAATGATACTAGGCAAAATAGCGAGACTACTAATACAGATACTAACAATACTGATCAAACAGACGAAGTAGCTTTAATACGCTATTCACAACAATCAGATTTTCGTAGAGACATAATAAAGGGTTCTATGCGAGCACAAAGGCGTAAAACAGTTATTTGGGAACTCTTTCAAGCAAATGTGCATTCGCTCCTCTTTTTGAACAGAATAGACAAACTGAGTCTTTTTTCTTTTGATACCTCAGGACTAATGAAACTCATTTTTCGAAACTGGATGAGCGAGGGAGCAGAAGCAGAACTACAAATTTCAGATTATACAGAAGAAGAGAGAAAAGAGGAAAAAAAAAAAGAGACGGACAAAAAAGAAGAGAACAAAAGAAAGGAGAAAGCACGAATAGAAATAGCAGAAGCTTGGGATACGATCCCATTTGCGCAAATAATAAGAGGTTTAATGTTAATAACTCAATCGACTCTTAGAAAATATATTTTATTACCTTCATTAATAATAGCTAAAAATATTGTACGTATGCTACTATTGCAATTTCCTGAATGGTCTGAAGATTTAAAGGAATGGAATAGAGAAATACATATTAAATGCACCTATAATGGTGTTCAATTATCAGAAAGAGAATTTCCACAAAATTGGTTACTAGATGGCATTCAGATAAAAATTCTATTTCCTTTCTGTCTAAAACCTTGGCATGGATCTAAACTAAAGTATTCTTATCTAGATCGAATGAAAAAGAAAGGTCAAAAGGATGATTTTTGTTTTTTAACAGTTTGGGGAATGGAAACGGAACTTCCCTTTGGTTCTCCCCGAAAAAGTCCTTCCTTTTTTGAACCTATTTTAAATAAACTCGAAAAAAAACTTGGAAATTTTAAAAAAAAATACCTTTTCATTTTACAAATTTTAAAAGAAAGAACAAGATTCTTTCTAACTATTTCAAAAAAAACCAAAAAATGGTTTATAAAAAATATTCTATTTTTAAAAAGAATAATAAAAGAAATTGCAAAAATAAATAAAATTCTATTTATATTTAGTAGATTGAAAGAAGTAGATAAATTAGACGAAATTCAAAAAGATTCGATAATGGGGAATACACTAATTAATGAATCCACGAATCACCTTACATCTAGAAATTGGACAAATTTTTTACTGACAGAAAAAAAAATGAATGTTCTAACTGATAGAACAAGTACAATTAGAAAAAAAATAGAAAAAATTACAAAAGAGAAAAAAAAAGTGATTCCAGGAATAAATGTTAGTTTCAATACTAATAAAAATCGTTATAATGCTAAAAGATTCGAATTAACAAAAAAGATTTGGCAAATATTAAAAAGACGTATTGATCGAAAAATCCGTAAATTTTCTTTTTTTATAAAATTTTTCATTCAAAAGATATATATAAATATCCTTCTATCTATGATTAATATTCCCAGAATCCATATAAAAATTTTTATTGAATCAACAAAAACGATTATTGATAAACCTATTTTAAATACTAAAAAAAATCACGAAAAAAGTAATAAAATTAATCAAAATACAATTGACTTTCTTTCAACTATACAAAAGCCCTTTTATAATATTAGTAATAATAATTCACCTAATTTTGCTGAATTATTCTCTTTCTCACAAGCATATGTATTTTACAAAATATCACAAGTCCAAGTTCTTAACTTGTTTAAATTAATATCTATTCTTGAATATCATGGAACATCTTTTTTTCTTAAAACTTCAATAAAAAATTATTTGAGCAGACAAGGAATACTTGATTCTAAATTCAAAGATAAGAAACTCCCAAACTCGAAAAAAAATCAATGGAAAGGCTGGTTAAGAGGTTATTATCAATATAATTTATCTCCGCTTAAACGGTCTAAATTAATAGCACAAAAATGGCGAAATAGCACCCGAAAATGTCGTATAATTCAAGATAAAAATGTAAACACAGCAGAGTCATATGAAAAAGAACAATTAAGTTATTATAAAAAACAAAGTGATTACGAAGTCTATTTATTACCAAATCAGAAAGATAATTTTCAAAAATACTATAGATATAATCTTTTATCTTATAGATCTATTAATTATGAAAATACGGAAGACCCATCTATTTATAGATCACCATTCCAAGTCAATAAAACTCAAAATAATTCTTATAATTACAATACACAAACAAGAAAAATTTTGGCTAGATTAGCCTATATCCCTATCAAAATATTTTTAGGAAAAAGTGCTATTCTATATATGGAAAAAAATAAGGATCGAAAATATTTTGATTGGAAAATTCTACATTTTTGTTTTAGAAAAAAAAGGGATATTGAAGCTTGGGTCAAGGTCAATACCAACAGAAATCAAAATATTCAGACCGAGGCTCTGAATTATCAAATAATGGATAAAATTGATAAAAAGGATCTTTTTTATTTTATGTTTCATCAAGATAAAGAAAACAATTCATCCAATCAAAAAAACAAATGGGATTGGATGGGAATGAATAGAAAAATACTAAGTCATCCTATATCGAATCTAGAGGTTTGGTTCTTCCCAGAATTTTGTCTATTTTATAATGCATATAAAATGAAACCCTGGTTTATACCAAGCAAGTTCCTTTTTTTTCATTTTAATAGAAATGAAAGTCTTAGTGAAACTCAAAACATGAATAGAAAACAAAAAGGAATTATACCGCCAAACGAAAAAAAATATTTTGAATTTGAATTAAAGAAAAAAAAAGAAAAAAAAATTGCAAATAAAAGAGATCTTAGATCAACTATGCAAAACCAAGAAAATCTTGTATCTGTTCTCTTAAACAAAAAAAACGGGATTTCGGAAACTTATTCGGAATCAGACATGAAAAAACTACAAAGGAAAAAACAATATAAGAGCAATACGGAAGCAGAACTAGATTTCTTCTTAAAAAGATATTTACTTTTTCAATTAAGATGGGATGGTGCTTTGAATCAAAGGATGATCAATAATATCAAAATATATTGTCTTCTGCTTAGACTGAGAAATCCAAAAAAAATAACCCTATCCTCTATTCAAAGGCGAGAAATGAATCTTGATATAATGCTGATTAAAAAGAATTTACCTCTTACAGAATTGATGAAAAGGGGGAGATTGATTATTGAACCTCTTCGTCTGTCTGTAAAAAAATCAGGTCAGTTTATTATCCATCAAACCATAAAGATTTCATTAGTTCATAAGAGTAAGCATCGTACTAATCAAAGATACGGAGAGCAAAGATATGCCGATAAGGAGGATTTTTATAAATCCATTCGAAGTCATCTAACTGGAAATAATAATTCTTATTTGCTTTTCCCTGAAAATTTTTTAGCGTCTCGACGTCGTAGAGAATTGAGAATTCGAATTTGTTTCCATTCAAAAAATAGTCAAGGTATGGATAAAACTATACTTGGGAATAATTTAAAAAGTTCGCGTCCATTTTTGACTGAAAATAAAGATCTTGATAGACATCAATTAAGTAAATTCTTTCTTTGGCCCAATTATCGATTAGAAGATTTAGCTTGTATGAATCGCTATTGGTTTGATACAAATAATGGAAGTCGTTTTAGTCTGTTAAGGATACGCATGTACCCCATAATTGAAAAGTGATTAATGAAACTTTCTATCTGTACCATATCTGATATATGAAAGCAAACAAATGCACATATAACTTGTCTTATATTTTCGTCTAATATCTGATACTAATGTTTTGTATGCTTATCCGAATGGAAGTTTCATTGGATTGATTCTTTATTTTTTAATAAAATTAGATATAGAATTCCATAAACAATAAGTTTATTGTGTATACCAAATTAAACTAACTCATATTATTATTACTGATCGGTAAAATTCATATTTGTAAAAAAAAAGGGGGGGGTTATGGTAAAAAATTCATTCATTTCAGTGATTTCACAAAAAGAAAAAGAAGAAAACCCAGGGTCTGTTGAATTCCAAGTATTCTGTTTTACTAATAAGATACGAACGCTTACTTCCCATTTGGAATTGCACAAAAAAGACTATTTATCTCAGAAAGGTCTGCGAAAAATTTTGGGAAAGCGCCAACGACTCCTAGCTTATTTATCAAAAAAAAATAGAGTACGTTATAAAGAATTAATAGGTCAGTTGAATATTAGAGAGATTAAAACTCGTTAATTTGAAAAATGAGTTTGCTTTTGATGACCCTCTTTTTATTTTCAGCAATTCATGGAAGAATGAATCGGGAAAAAATTTATGACTGCACCAGCTACAAGAAAGGACCTCATGATAGTCAATATGGGTCCTCACCACCCATCAATGCATGGTGTTCTTCGGCTCATCCTTACTCTAGACGGTGAAGATGTTATCGACTGTGAACCAATATTGGGTTATTTACACAGAGGAATGGAAAAAATTGCAGAAAACCGAACAATTATACAATATTTGCCTTATGTAACACGTTGGGATTATTTAGCTACTATGTTTACAGAAGCAATAACTGTAAATGCACCAGAGCGGTTGGGAAATATTCAAGTACCGAAAAGAGCTAGCTATATTAGAGTAATTATGTTGGAGTTGAGTCGTATAGCTTCTCATTTGTTATGGCTTGGACCCTTTATGGCAGATATTGGTGCACAGACGCCCTTCTTCTATATTTTTCGAGAAAGAGAATTAATATATGATCTATTCGAAGCTGCCACCGGTATGCGAATGATGCATAATTATTTTCGTATTGGAGGAATAGCCGCTGATCTACCTCATGGCTGGATAGATAAATGTTTGGATTTTTGCGATTACTTTTTAAGGGAGGTTGCTGAATATAAAAAGCTTATTACACGGAATCCTATTTTTTTAGAACGAGTTGAAGGAGTAGGCGTTGTTAGTGAAGAGGAAGCAATAAATTGGGGGTTATCAGGACCCATGCTGCGGGCTTCCGGAATACACTGGGATCTTCGTAAGGTTGATCATTATGAGTGTTATGACGAATTTGACTGGGAAGTAC